CCACATAAAAGAGCTGCATAGCCCAATATCATCATACTTACGTGCATTATTAACCACTCGGATTGGAGAGCGGGTACTAATATTGCGGATTGATGTATTTCAGTTAAAAGACCTGAAGTAGCAAAGCCTTGGGTAAAAATAACACTTGACGTAGTTATTGTGCTTAAATGGCTTTTATTTTTTTTAAAATATGGAACTATATGAATAACTGATAAACTCCATGAAAGAAAGATTAATGATTCATATAAATCACTTAGTGGGAAATGCCCTGAATAAATCCAACGAGTGACTAATAATACGGTTATACATAAAAAAGTAGCTATCATTCCCCTTTCTGACGAATCATTTAGTTTTATGATTTCATCGATTAATAAAGTTATCAAATGAATTGTAATTACAATGGAAACGATCGAAAAGGAAATATGAGTTAATATATGCTCTAAAGTTGAAAATATCATAAATTTTTTAAAAGGGAGGAATCCTTAAATATAAATCAGGAATTGAATTCATTTTAAGAATCTATTGTATCTCTTTTCGAAAAAGGTCTGCCGCCACTCGGACTCGAACCGAGATGCTCTAGCACTGCTTCCTAAGAGCAGCGTGTCTACCGATTTCACCATAGCGGCTTGTTCGAATTCATAATAGCCTATTCATAGTCAATCGTCGAGATTTAAGGAGTCAACTCAATGAAATATTTTTAGTAAAGATTAAAACGGATGAATAAAACTTTGTTCAAATAGGAATTTGAAGGTTCATTATTTTGGGGTCTGGGTTTTATTTACCTTAGTGCTTTGGTGTAGTTTATGCTCTTCTATAATTCAATAGGATCGAGCTCTTGAAACTAGAAAGTTCGACCCTCTAGTTATTAGTTATTGATAGAACTAAAAAAGATTTCTTTTTTTTCATAAAAAATTTCTCATTTATATTATTTCCTAAAAGTGAAAAAATGGATTTTATCAATGAACACAAAATATACCCCTTTTTATTACTCAAAACTGACACATTATTCGGACAAAAAATTCCAGGCTTTTGTCGGTTGGGTTGAAAGAGACAGATATATGGGAAATTAATATATTAATTAGATTAATTCAGAGAAATAAGAAGTCAGAAAGTTACACAAAAAGTTTTCAAAATAAATGAATAAATTAGTTCCAACGATGTATTAATTTTAACTAAAGATCTTTTAGTTACCCTTCATTTGATATTTCTATATATATTTATATTACTTTTAGTTACCCTTCTTTATATATATATATATATATATATAGAAAAACTTCGGTTGTTGTAATTGTGACAAATAGGTTGATGGGGAAAAAAGACTCCCCACCCACCAACCCCCCAAAACAAGAAAATATAATAAAACAGGGCTCAAGCCTTGTATCTTGTCTTTATTCTTTTTTCAAAAGTTTTTTATAATTTACTAACCACCCCCTAAACCGAAGAATTCTTATTATATATATCCTATCAGCGAAGCGAGTTATAGTTCATATTGATTAGCCACAAACAACAGGTTTTAAAATTTCCTATTAAGAATGAAATGGGCCTATTTTTTGATTCAGATTATTCCAATGTTTTATTTTATGACTTATTTGTTTGTCGCACAAAAAAACTTTTTGAGTTTCCGGTAGAAAGGGATTTCCCTAATGACAACGCTTTTAAGGCTGCCCAATATCCTTTCCCTTTCCAAATATTTTTACGAATACGCTTTTTTGATATAGAAGTACGTTTTTTTGGAACTGCCATTTAAAAATTAAGAGGTTACTCGTTGTTATAGTTGGATGTGAAAGACATCTATTGGTCAAAAAGAATCTATTCATTATCTAGTTATTCTCTATTATATTATCTTCAGAAAAAAAAATATATAGATAAAAGATATGCGAAAATCGTACAAAATCTTACTATAAAAATAGCATTTAATTTTTTTTTTCAACAAAAAGTTTTTCTATATACATAGAATATTCGTAAGAAAGACTCGTTTTATTGATTCGTATCTTTATCTTTATTTGTTGTTCTTTATGATTCACATCTATTTCTATAGAATCCGCTGTTGTACTATAGAAATATAATTTGGTGAGACAAAGAATCTAAAAAAGACCTTCCTTTTTGAGCTCTGTCCATTTTTTTTCTACATTTCATTTATACAGAATAAAAAACACCGAAGGGTTTTAGAACCCTTTAAGAACCCATTGCCTTATGAAAACTTTAATTTTTTCTATTAATTGGTCAAACTTGAGGAAAGAATACTCCCAAATTCCATTTTTAAATTAGAATCAAACTAATCATTAAAGTAATTAATCTGTTAAAAGATACATGGTTTGGTAAAAGAAATATTAGTGATTTTTTTTATTAATTTGATTTTACCCCCTTTTGATAAATAGAAAAATAAATCTTATATAAAATGTTAGATATTATAGCGTTTCCTATAAATGTTTTTTATTGAAATGGAAAATAATCAATCAATTTCATAATGAAACTAGTTAATGATTTGGAACAAACTAACTAAAAAGCGAGATTAGTACAAATTTTTTAACTTAGTGAATCCTATGATTCATATCGATTCATATCAGAATCAAGTACTTTTTTATTGTAATTTTTTATCCTTACTTTATGAATATAAAGTCATCTAATAATAATGAAAATTTCCATTTTCGTTATTTTAAGAAAATCTTAGTTAATATCGCTTTTTGGGAACAAGTTGGTCATATCATTTGCCCAATTGTAACTTCTTTATTTTAATATTTGAAGTATTTTTGAAAGACTCAGAATAAGTAAGAATATATAAAATTCGAAAATTATCTTTAAGTTAGTACATCTCTTGATTTTTTTTTATTGACCCCTTTTGTTTTGAAATTGAAAGGGGGTAGGATCCGGTAAATCGGAAACAATTAATTAAGAATAAAAAACTTTTTTATGGAACAGACATATCAATATGCGTGGATAATACCTTTACTTCCACTTCCAGTTCCTATGTTAATAGGAGCGGGACTTCTTCTTTTTCCGTCGTCAACAAAAAGTCTTCGCCGTATGTGGGCTTTTCAAAGTGTTTTTTTGTTAAGTATAGTCATGATTTTTTCGATCAATCTGTCTATTCAGCAAATAAATGGCAGTTCTATCTATCAATATGTGTGGTCTTGGATCATCAATAATGATTTTTCTTTAGAATTAGGTTACTTGATCGACCCACTTACTTCTATTATGTCAATATTAATCACTACTATTGGAATTATGGTTCTTATTTATAGTGATAATTATATGTCTTATGATCAAGGATATTTGAGATTTTTCGCTTATATGAGTTTTTTCAGTACTTCTATGTTAGGATTAGTTACTAGTTCTAATTTGATACAAATTTATATTTTTTGGGAATTGGTCGGAATGTGTTCATATCTATTAATAGGGTTTTGGTTCACACGGCCTGTTGCGGCAAATGCTTGCCAAAAGGCATTTGTAACTAATCGTGTTGGGGATTTTGGTTTATTATTAGGAATTTTAGGTTTTTATTGGATAACAGGGAGTTTCGAATTTCGAGATATATTCAAAATATTCAATAACTTGATTTCTAATAATCATAATGAAGTCAATTTTTTATTTGTTACTTTGTGTGCCGTTCTATTATTTGCCGGCGCGGTTGCTAAATCTGCACAATTTCCCCTTCATGTATGGTTACCGGATGCCATGGAGGGGCCTACTCCTATTTCAGCTCTTATACATGCTGCTACTATGGTAGCCGCGGGCATTTTTCTTGTAGCTCGGCTTTTTCCTCTTTTCATAGTCATCCCTCACATAATGAATTTCATCTCTTTGGTAGGAGTAATAACAATACTATTCGGAGCTACTTTTGCCCTTGCTCAAAAAGACATTAAGAGAGGTTTAGCCTATTCCACAATGTCTCAATTGGGTTATATGATGTTAGCTCTAGGTATGGGGTCTTATCGAAGTGCTTTATTTCATTTGATTACTCATGCTTATTCGAAAGCATTATTGTTTTTAGGATCTGGATCCGTTATTCATTCAATGGAAACTCTTGTTGGATATTCTCCAAATAAAAGTCAGAATATGGTTTTTATGGGGGGTTTAACAAAGCATGTCCCAATTACCAAAATTTCTTTTTTATTAGGTACACTTTCTCTTTGTGGTATTCCGCCTCTTGCTTGTTTTTGGTCCAAAGATGAAATTCTTAACGATACTTGGTTGTATTCACCAATTTTCGCAATAATAGCTTGGTTTACAGCGGGATTAACCGCATTTTATATGTTTCGAATCTATTTACTTACTTTTGAAGGACATTTAAACGTTCATTTTCAAAATTATAGTGGCAAAAAAGATACCCCCTTCTATTCAATATCTCTATGGGGTAAAGAAGATTCGAAAATAATTAACAAAAATTTTCGTTTATTAACGTTATTAACAATGAAAAATCATGAGATTGCTTCTTTTTTTTCAAAAAAAACGTATCGAATTGATCAGAATGCAAGAAGCATCACACAACCTTTTATTACTATTACCCGTTTTGGAAATAAGAAGTTTTTTTCGTATCCTTATGAATCAGATAATACTATGTTATTTCCTATACTTGTATTGGTTCTATTTACGTTGTTCGTTGGATCCCTAGGAATTCCTTTCAATCAAGAAGGAGCGTATTTGGACATATTATCAAAATGGTTAACTCCGCCTATAAACCTTTTACATAAAAATTTAAATAATTCAATAGATTGGTATGAATTTTTGAAAGATGCTCTTTCTTCAGTTAGTATAGCTCTTTTTGGAATATTTATAGCCTTATTTTTATATAAACCTGTTTATTCGTCTTTGCAAAATTGGGACTTAATTAACTATTTTGTTAAAACTGGTCCTAAAAGAATTCTTTTGGACAAAATAATAAATGGTATATATGATTGGTCATATAATCGTGGTTACATAGATGCTTTTTATGCAAGATTCTTTATTGGGGGAATAAGAGGGTTGGCCAAGTTAACTTCTTTTTTTGATAGACGAGTAAT